TTTATTTATATATGAAATTTATTAAGAATGGTTAATAAAATTAAATAATTAATTATTTAATTTTATTTTTATTATTATTATATTAAAAATTTAATATATTATATAAATATATATATATAAAAAAAAAAAAAAAAAAAAAAAAAAAAAAAAAAAAAAAAAAAAAAAAAAAAAAAAAAAAAAAAAAAAAAAAAAAAAAAAAAAAAAAAAAAAAAAAAATTCTATGTATATAATTTAACTAATAAATAAATTTTTTATGGTTTAAAAATTTTATTTTAAATTTATTTTACATATAAATTTTAGTGTTAATTATTATTTATTTAAATAATAAATAATTTTGTTTAGTAGTAATTAATTTTAAAAATTTAAGAAATTAAGATTTAGTAATATAAAAATTATTAACTAATTTTGTGCCAGCAGTTGCGGTTATACAAAAATTGATTTAAAATTTTTTAGTAATTAATAAATATTTTTATTTATAATATAAAAATTAAATTATTAAGTGAAATTTTAATTTAATAAAAAATTATTTAAAAATTATGAATTAATAAATTTAATAAAAAACTAGGATTAGATACCCTATTATTAAAATTTAAATTATTATGCTAAAATAGTAGGTAATTTTTTATTGAAACTTAAATAATTTGGCGGTATTTTAGTTTATTTAGAGGAATCTGTTTAATAATTGATAATCCACGAATAAATTTACTTAATTTAAAATTTTGTATATCGTTGTTAAAAAAATATTTTTTAATAAAAATAATATTTAAAAATTTTAATATAAAATTAAATCAGATCAAGATGCAGATTATAATTAAGAATATAATGGATTACAATAAATTTATTTAATTGGATTTTAATATGAAAAAATTAAATGAAATTGGATTTAAATGTAATTTTATTTAATTTAATAAAATGATTAAATATTAAAATATGTACATATTGCCCGTCGCTTTCATTAATAAATTGAAATAAGTCGTAACAAAGTAGAAGTACTGGAAAGTGTTTCTAGAAAGATCAAATTAGAGCTTGAAATAAGTATTTCATTTACATTGAAAAGATATTAGATATTATAATTAATTTGAGTGAAAAAATTAATAAAATGGAAATTATAATAAAAAAAATTTTAATATTAAAAAATATATGGGGGTTAAAGTATTTTTAATAGAAAAAATTTTTAATTTTATAGTTAATTAGTATTGTAAAAGAATTTTGAAATAATAATGAAAATAAAATTATTTAAAAGTAAATTTAATTTATTGTATCTTGTGTATCAGAGTTTATTAATAAATAATATATGTAAATTATAATTCTCGAATTTAAAAGAGTTAATTAATTAATAAATTTATTGTTTTATAAATATTTTAAATAATTAATTGGAAATGAAATGTTAATCGTTTTTAAATATATCTAGTTTTTTTAGAAAAAAATTAAATTTTTAATTAAATAAAAAATTTATTTATTAAATAAATAAATTTTTTATTTAATTTAATAATTTAAGGGATAAGCTTTAAATTAAAATTTTATAATAAAATATTAAATAAATTGAAAATTTTATAATTTATATTGTTAATAAATTTTATTTTATTATAAATAATTTCATTAAAATTTAAAATTTAATTAAAAATTTAATTTTTTATAAAAAAATATTTTAAAATAATAATAAAATAGTTATAATGATAAAATTAGTATATAATTATATATTTATTTATTTAATGAAATTTAAAAATATTATTATTTAATTTTATAATAATTATAATAAAGGAACTCGACAAAATTATTATATTTTTTGAAAATATAAGATATGTTCACCTGTTTATCAAAAACATGTCTTTTTGAAATTAATTTAAAGTCTAATCTGCCCACTGATTAAATAATTAAAGGGCTGCAGTATATTGACTGTACAAAGGTAGCATAATCATTAGTCTCTTAATTGGTGACTTGTATGAAGGATTGGATGAAATATAAATTGTCTCTATTATATATAATTGAATTTAATTTTTTAATTAAAAAGTTAAAATATATTAAAAAGACGAGAAGACCCTATAGAGTTTTATATTTTTTATTTTTAAAATTATAAATTTATTTATATATTTTAATAAAAGAAAATATTTTATTGGGGTGATAAAAAAATTTATTTAACTTTTTTTGAAATTTTACATAAATAAGTGATTTATTGATCCAGTAATATTGATTATAAGAAAAAATTACCTTAGGGATAACAGCGTAATTTTTTTTTTTAGTACAAATAAAAAAAAAAGTTTGCGACCTCGATGTTGGATTAAGATAAAATTTAAATGCAAAAATTTAAAATTTTGATCTGTTCGATCATTAAAATCTTACATGATCTGAGTTCAAACCGGTGTAAGCCAGGTTGGTTTCTATCTTTTAATAAATTTAATATTTTAGTACGAAAGGATCAAATATTATAATTAAATTAATTTATTTGAATATTATTAAATTATAATAAAATTATAAAAACTATTTTGGCAGAAAAATGTGATGATTTTAGAAGTCATTAATATATAATTTATTATATATATAGTAATGATAATAATTGATTTATTAATAATTTTTATTGGTTTAATTATTTTAATTTTAGGTGTATTAATTGGTGTTGCTTTTTTAATTTTATTAGAACGAAAAGTTTTAGGATATATTCAAATTCGGAAAGGTCCTAATAAACTTGGTTTTTTAGGAATTTTACAACCTTTTTCTGATGCTATTAAGTTATTTACTAAGGAAACTACATATCCTAATTTTTCTAACTATTATTGTTATTATTTTTCTCCTGTAATTAGATTTATTTTATCTTTATTTATTTGAATATTAATTCCTTATTATTTTAATATAATTAGATTTAATTTAGGAATTTTATTTTTTTTATGTTGTGTTAGAATAGGGGTTTATACAGTAATAATTGCTGGTTGATCTTCTAATTCAAATTATGCATTATTAGGGGGTTTACGTGCTGTTGCTCAAACTATTTCTTATGAAGTAAGAATAGCTTTAATTTTAATATCTAGAATTTTTATAATTATAGATTTTAATTTAATAATATTTTATTTTTATCAAAAAATAGTTTGAATAATATTTTTGATAATCCCTTTATCTTTAATATGAATTTCTTCAATGTTAGCTGAAACTAATCGTACTCCTTTTGATTTTGCTGAAGGAGAAAGAGAATTAGTTTCAGGGTTTAATATTGAATATAGAAGAGGAGGATTTGCTTTAATTTTTTTAGCTGAATATTCAAGAATTTTATTTATAAGATTTTTATTTGTAATTATTTATATAGGAGGTTATAGATTAAGATTAATTTTTTATTTAAAATTAACTTTTATATCTTTTTTATTTATTTGAGTTCGAGGGACATTACCTCGTTATCGTTATGATAAATTAATATATTTAGCTTGAAAGAGATATTTACCTGTTTCATTAAATTTTTTATTATTTTTTTTAGGGTTTAAAATTTTTTTTTAGTGTATTAATTTTAGTATAAATTAATAGAATAAAAATTCTTTCTTATGTTTTCAAAACAAATGCTTTATACAAGCTCATTAATTAGTTAATTTAATATTTAAATAATTAGTTGAAATTAAAAATTAATTTATCTCAATATTTTCTTAATAATGGGTTAATAATAAAATATCTAAAATATAAAATTGTTAAAATTTGACCTGTTATAATATAAGGAATTTCTACTGGTCGTGCTCCAATTCATGTTAATAAAATAATTAAATTAATAAAAATTCAAAATAATAATTGATTTAATGGATAAAATTGTAATCCTTGAATTTTTTTATTAAATGTAAGAGGTAAAATGATTAAAATTAAAATTGATATTAATAAAGCAATTACACCTCCTAATTTATTTGGGATGGATCGTAAAATTGCATAAGCAAAAAGAAAATATCATTCAGGTTGAATATGAATAGGAGTAACTAAAGGATTGGCGGGAATAAAATTATCAGGATCACCTAGTAAGTAAGGATTAATTAGAGTTAGTATTGTTAATAAAAAAATTATAATAATAAATCCAATTAAATCCTTAAAAGTAAAAAATGGATGAAAAGGAATTTTATCTAAATTACTATTTAATCCTAGAGGGTTATTAGATCCTGTTTGATGAAGAAATAATAAATGAATTATGGTTAATATTAAAATAATAAAAGGTAATAAAAAATGAAATGTATAAAATCGAGTTAAAGTAGCATTATCTACTGCAAATCCCCCTCAAATTCAATTTACTAATATATTACCTAAATATGGAATTGCTGATAATAAATTAGTAATTACTGTTGCACCTCAAAATGATATTTGTCCTCAAGGTAAAACATAACCTATAAATGCCGTTGCTATAAGTATTAATAAAATAATAATTCCTATAAATCATGTTATTTTTAAATTAAAAGATTCATAATAAATTCCTCGTCCAATATGAATATAAATACAAATAAAAAAAAAAGATGCTCCATTAGCATGAAGAGTTCGAATTAATCATCCATAGTTTACATTTCGACAAATGTAATTTACTCTATAAAATGCTATATCAATATTAGCAGTATAATATATTGTTAAGAATAAACCTGTTAAGATTTGAGTTATTAAACATAAAGCAAGAAGAGAACCAAAATTTCATCATATTGAAATATTAGATGGTGAAGGTAGATCAATTAATGAATGATTGATAATTTTTAAAATTGGGTGAGTTTTTCGAATTGATTTAAATATATTTAACATTAAAATTTATTAATAATTTAATAATTAATTAAAAGTTCGTAAAGGCCCATAAAAAATATTAGTGATTTTTACAATTGCAATTAGGGTAATAAATAAATAAATAATTAATAAATATATTAATAAAGAAGATTGATTATTATAAAGTTTATTTATATTAATTTTATTTTCATTATTAAATCAAAGTATATTGAAGAAATTTTCTATTTCTATATTATTATTTAAATTTATTCAATTTAAATTTTTTATAAAAAATATTTGAATTAATAAACAAAATAAAATTATTAATAAAAATATTTTTATTATATTATTTGATAAAATAAATAATTCATTTGAAGCAATTCTTGATACATAGATAAATAAAACTAATATTCCTCCTAAAAAAGTTAAAAATAAAATATAAGAAAATCAATATGTTTTAATTATTATACCTGATAATAAACAGGTTAATAAAGTTTGAATTAAAATTATTAATCCCATAGAAAGTGGGTGATTTAAAAAATATATTATTAATGATAATATAATTATAATTACAGAAATAGTTAATTTTATCATTCAAAAAATAGTTTATATAAAATAATAATTTTGGGGATTATAGATAAAGAAATTCTTTTTTTTTGAGTTTTTAAAGATAAATTCTTAATTTTGGTTTACAAGACCAATGTTTTAAATTAAACTATAAAAACAAAATGATAACTATTAATATTTTAATTATTTTAATATTTTTTATTGGAAATTTAATTTTTGTTTCAAAAAATAAACATTTATTAATTATTTTATTAAGATTAGAATTTATAGTATTAAGTATATTTTTTTTTTTATTATTATATTTTATAATAATTGATTATGATATGTATATATTAATAGTATTTTTAGTTTTTTCTGTTTGTGAAGGATCTTTAGGATTATCTATTTTAGTTTCAATAATTCGAACTCATGGTAATGATTATTTTCAAAGATTTAATTTATTATAATAATAAATATAATATAATAATTATATATTAATATTATAATTAAATAAATAATTTTTAAAATGATAAAATTTTTATTTTATATAATTTTTATAATTCCTTTATGTTTTATAGTTGAAATATTTTGAATGGTTCAATTTTTATTAATATTATTAATATTTTTATTTATAAATTCTTCATTAATATATTTAAATAATAATTTAAGTTATATAATATCTTATGATTTTATTTCATTTGGTTTGATTTTATTAAGAATTTGAATTTGTTTATTAATATTAATATCTAGAGAAAATTTATTTAAAATTAATTATTATGTTAATTTTTTTTTAGTTAATATTATATTATTATTAATTTTATTATTTTTAACTTTTAGAGTAATAAATTTATTTTTATTTTATTTATTTTTTGAGGGGAGATTAATTCCTACTTTATTATTAATTATTGGTTGAGGATATCAACCTGAACGAATTCAAGCTGGAATATATTTAATATTTTATACTTTATTTGCTTCTTTACCTTTATTAATAGGGTTATTTTATATGTATAATGAATTAAATAGAATAATAATTTATTTTTTAAAGTTTTTTAATATAAATTTTATTATTTTATATATTTGTATAGTTTTAGCTTTTTTAGTAAAAATACCTATATATTTTGTTCATTTATGACTTCCTAAAGCTCATGTTGAAGCTCCAGTTTCTGGGTCTATAATTTTAGCTGGAATTATGTTAAAATTAGGTGGATATGGTTTATTACGAGTTTTAATTTTTTTACAAGAAGTTAATTTAAAGTTAAATTATATTTGATTAGTTATTAGATTAATAGGGGGATTTTATATTAGATTAAAATGTTTTTGTCAGGTTGATATTAAGTCTTTAATTGCATATTCTTCTGTTTGTCATATAAGAATTGTAATTGGTGGGATTATAGTAATAAATTATTGGGGTTATTTTGGTTCTTATATTATAATAATTGGACATGGATTATGTTCTTCTGGAATATTTTGTCTTGCTAATATTAATTATGAACGATTACATAGTCGTAGATTATTTATTAATAAGGGAATAATAAATTTTATACCTTCAATAAGAATGTGATGATTTTTATTAATATCTTCTAATATATCAGCTCCTCCTTCATTAAATTTATTAGGTGAAATTAGATTAATTAATAGATTAGTAAGATGATCTTGATTATCTATAATTATATTAATATTAATTTCTTTTTTTAGTGCTGGTTATAGATTATATTTATATTCTTATACTCAACATGGAAAATTTTATCAAGGAATATATAGATTTTATAGTGGTGTTTCTCGAGAATATTTATTATTATTTTTACATTGATTACCTTTAAATATAATAATTTTAAAGGTTGAATATTTTATAATTAATTAGAAATTTAAATAATTTAATAAAAATATTGATTTGTGGAATCAAAAATATGAATAAATTTCATTTTAAATTATTAATAAAAATATTTGTAATCATATATTTTTTTTTTTATTTTTTTTTAGAATAATAAGTTTTTTTTTTATAATATATTTTATTATAAATAATTTAGTTATTTTTTTTGAGTGAGAGTTAATTTCTTTTAATTCAGTTAGAATTGTTATATCTATGTTATTTGATTGAATAACTTTATTATTTATAATATTTGTTTTAATAATTTCTTCTGTAGTAATTTATTATAGAAAAAGATATATATCATCTGATTTAAATTTAATTCGTTTTATTATTTTAGTTTTATTATTTGTTTTTTCAATAGTTTTATTAATTATTAGACCTAATATTATTAGAATTTTATTAGGTTGAGATGGATTAGGGTTAGTATCATATTGTTTAGTTATTTATTATCAAAATTTAAAATCTTATAATGCTGGTATATTAACTGCTTTATCAAATCGAATTGGTGATGTTTTAATTTTAATAGTTATTTCTTGAATATTAAATTATGGAAGATGAAATTATATTTTTTATTTAAATTTTATAAAAAATGATTTAATTATGAGATTTATTAGTATTATAATTATTATAGCAGCTATAACTAAAAGAGCTCAAATTCCTTTTAGATCTTGATTACCTGCTGCTATAGCAGCTCCTACTCCAGTTTCAGCTTTAGTTCATTCTTCAACTTTAGTGACAGCAGGGGTTTATTTATTAATTCGTTTTAATTTATTAATTTTAAATACTTTTTTTATTAAAATTTTATTATTATTGAGTATATTAACAATATTTATAGCTGGTGTATCAGCAAATTATGAGTTTGATTTAAAAAAAATTATTGCTTTATCAACTTTAAGACAATTAGGGTTAATAATAAGAATTTTAAGAATAGGATTTCCTGATTTAGCTTTTTTTCATTTATTAAGACATGCTATATTTAAAGCATTATTATTTATATGTGCTGGAGTAATTATTCATATAATAAATGATATTCAAGATATTCGTTATATAGGTGGAATTAGAATATATCTTCCTTTAACTTCTTTATGTTTAAATATTTCTAATATAGCTTTATGTGGTATTCCTTTTTTAGCTGGGTTTTATTCAAAGGATATAATTATAGAAATAGTTAGTTTTAGAAATTTAAATATATTTGTATTTTTTTTTTATTATGTTTCTACAGGTTTAACTATATTTTATAGTGTTCGTTTATTAATATATATAATAATTAATGATTATAATTTATTAAGAGTTTATAATTTATATGATGAAGATTATACTATATTAAATAGAATAATAGTATTATTATTTATAAGAGTAATTAGAGGGAGATTTTTAAGATGAATAATTTTTTATTATCCTTATATAATTTATTTACCTTTTAATTTAAAAATAATAGTTATTTATGTTAGATTATTAGGGGGTATTATAGGATTTTTAATTAGAAATATAAAAATTTATAGTTTAAATAAGTTTATTATAACTTATAATTTAAGAAATTTTTTATGTTTAATATGATTTATACCTAGATTATCAACTTATGGTTTAAGATATTATTTTTTAAATTTTGGTCATAATTTATTAAAAATTGTTGATATAGGTTGAAGAGAGTTTTATAGTGGTCAAGGTTTTATAATTATTTTAAAAAAATATTCTATTTTTTATAATATTTTTCAAATAAATAATTTTAAAATTTATTTATTTAGATTTGTTATATGAATAATTATTATTATATATTTATTAATTATTAATATTTATTTAAATAGCTTATATATTAGAGTATAATATTGAAGATATTATGGAGATTAATTAAATCTTTAAATATTTATAAAAAATTAGTTATTTTATTTTTACAATGAAAATGTAATGTTTTATTTAAACTATATAAATAAAATAGAAGTATTAATGGAATTTAACCACTAAAAATTAAGTTAGCAGCTTAATTTTTTTACTTTATACTTCAAATTTTAATTGGAATTAAAAATTCAATTTTATCATTAACAGTGATATACCTCTTTTTGGTTTCAATTAATTTATCAATAATAAATAAGGAGTATAAATTACTCTAAATTTTAAGTCGAAATTAAATGCAAATTTTGCTTCTTATTTTTAAGATAAATTGAAATATCAATATTTTTTGATTGCAAATCAAATGTTTTAAAAATAAACTATAATCCTTTAAAATTTAATTTGTTCAATTTAATATATTTTGATTTCATTCATGAAATAATCCTAATAATAAAATAATAATAAAAAAAAATCTAATTTTTATTCAATTTAATATATTTACTAATTTAAATGTTAAAATTATTGGGAAAATTAAAGCAATTTCTACATCAAAAATTAAAAAAATTACTGTAATTAAAAAAAAATGTAATGAAAAAGGGATTCGTGCTATTGATTTTGGGTCAAATCCACATTCAAATGGTGAACATTTTTCTCGGTCTATAAATGATTTTTTTGATAGTATAATTGATAATAATATTAAAATATTAGAAATAATAAAAATTAAAAATGAAATAATTGTTATTAAAATAATTATTTATATTAAATAAGATTAAACTTTTTGATTGGAAGTCAAATATACTAAATATATTATATAAATAATAAATTAATTTCCTCATCAATAAATTGAAATATAAAGGAATAATCAAACAACATCTACAAAATGTCAATATCAAGCTGCTGCTTCAAATCCAAAATGATGATTTATTGAAAAATGTTTATTTAATTGTCGAATAAAACATACTGTTAAGAAAATAGTTCCAATAATTACATGAAGTCCATGAAAACCAGTTGCTATAAAAAATGTTGAACCATAAATACTATCTGCAATAGAAAAAGGAGCTTCTATATATTCATAAGCTTGTAAAATAGTAAAATAAATTCCTAATATAATAGTTAAAAATAATCTTTGAACAGCTTGACTATAATTATTTTCTATAATAGCATGATGAGTTCAAGTTACTGTAATTCCTGATCTAATTAAAATAATTGTATTTAATAAAGGAATTTGGAAAGGATTAAATGGAATAATTCTTAAAGGGGGTCATATAGCTCCAATTTCAATATTAGGGGATAAACTTCTATGAAAAAAAGCTCAAAAAAAAGAAATAAAAAAAAAAATTTCAGAAACAATAAATAAAATTATTCCTCATCGAAGTCCTTTTGTAACTAAAATTGTATGTTTACCTTGAAATGTACCTTCTCGGGAAATATCTCGTCATCATTGAAATATAGTTAAAATTGTAATAATATAACCTAAAATTAATAAATTTATATTAAAATTATGGAATCATTTTATTATTCCAGTTACTAAAGTTAAAACACCAATAGCACCAGTTAAAGGTCATGGGCTATAATCAACTAAATGATAAGGATGATAGTTAAAATTATTTTTCATTAAAATAAATTAATTTACTTCTCTAGAATATAATGTTCTTAAAATAGCAATAACATAAGATTGAATAATTGCAACTGCTGATTCTAAAATTAATAATATAATTTGAATAATAATTAAAAATAAAATAAATAAATAAGATAAATTTGGTCCTGTTCTTCTTAATAGAGTTATTAGTAAATGTCCTGCAATTATATTTGCTGTTAAACGAACTGCTAATGTTCCAGGTCGAATAATATTACTAATAGTTTCAATTAAAACTATAAAAGGTATTAAAATTGCAGGTGTTCCTTGAGGAATTATATGAATAAATATATGTTGATAATTATTAATTCATCCGTAAAATATAAATCTTAATCATAATGGGAATGAAATAGATAAAGTTAAAGTTAAATGTCTTGTTCTAGTAAAAATATAGGGGAATAATCCTAAAAAATTATTAAATAATACAAATGAAAATATTGAAATAAAAATAAAAGTAGATCCTCTAAAATAATTATTTTTTAATAATGTTTTAAATTCATTATGTAATTTTTTTAAAAGAAAATTTCAAATTATAAAATGTCGATTAGGAATAATTCAAAATGAATAAGGTAAAAATATAATACCTAAAATAGTTCTTATTCAATTAATAGATAAATTAAATAAATTAGTAGAAGGATCAAAAATTGAAAATAAATTTCTTATCATTTTCAATAAAAATTATTTTTTATATTTTTTTTATTTTTATTATAAGTAGAAATATTAGATGAAAAAATATAATAATTTATAATATTAAATATAATAAAAATACAAATAAAAAAAAAAAGTGATATAATTCAATTAATTGGTATTATTTGTGGGATAAAAGAATATTACTAAAGTAATAATTTAAATTTGACATATTTATGTTATAAATTAACTAATTCTTTAAATTAATTTAAATAACTAATCATTAGAAGTAATTGCTAATTTACTATAAAATGGTTTAAGAGACCAGTACTTGCTTTCAGTCATCTAATGAAGAATAATTATTAATTCAATTAATAAAATTTTTAATTAAAATTCTTTCAATTACAATAGGTATAAAACTATGATTTGCTCCACAAATTTCAGAACATTGTCCATAAAAAATCCCAGGTCGATTAATAAAAAAATTTGTTTGATTTAAACGACCTGGATTAGCATCAACTTTAACACCTAATGATGGAACAGTTCATGAATGAATTACATCTGTAGCAGTTACTATAATTCGAATTTGATTGTTTATAGGTAAAATAATTCGATTATCAACATCTAATAATCGAAAATTATTATTATTTAATTCATTAGAAGGGATTATATAAGAATCAAATTCAATATTATGAAAATCTGAATATTCATATCTTCAATATCATTGATGACCAATAGATTTTAAAGTAATTAAAGGATTATTAAGTTCATCTAATAAATAAAGTAATCGTAATGATGGTAAAGCAATAAAAATTAATGTAATAGCTGGTAAAATAGTTCAAATTATTTCAATTAATTGACCCTCTAATAAAAATCGATTAATATATTTATTAAAAAATAAATTTAATATTAAATAACCTACTAAAATAGTAATTATAATTAAAATAATTAAAGTATGATCATGGAAAAAAATAATTTGTTCTATTAATGGAGATGCTCCATTTTGTAAATTAAAATTAGATCAAGTTGCCATTTCTAAAAAAAGGATATCCTTTATAAATGGGGTTTAAATCCATTACATATAATCTGCCATATTAGAAATTTCTTAAAATTGGTAATTCATTATATGAATGTTCAGCTGGTGGTAGATTTTGATATCATTCAATAGATGAAGATATATTTAAAGGAAATAAAGTAATTCGTTGATAAATTATTGATTCTCAAATAATAATTAAAATTATTATTACAGCTAAAAGTGAAATATAAGATCCTAGAGATGAAATTAAATTTCAAGAAATATAAGAATCAGGATAATCAGAATATCGTCGAGGCATTCCTGCTAATCCTAAAAAATGTTGGGGGAAAAAGGTTAAATTTACACCTAAAAATATAATAAAAAATTGAATTTTAAGTAGGTATGGGTTTAAATTTAATCCTAAAAATAATGGATATCAATGAATAAATCCTCCTATAATAGCAAATACTGCACCTATTGAAAGAACATAATGAAAATGTGCTACTACATAATAAGTATCATGAAGAGTAATATCGATTGATGAATTTGCTAAAATTACTCCTGTTAACCCTCCTACAGTAAATAAAAATACAAATCCTAATCTTCATAAAATTGAAGGATTATAATTAATTTGAGTTCCATGAAGTGTAGCTAATCATCTAAAAATTTTAATTCCTGTAGGTACTGCAATAATTATTGTTGCTGATGTAAAATAAGCTCGAGTATCAATATCTATTCCAATTGTAAATATATGATGAGCTCATACAATAAATCCTAATAAACCAATTGCTATTATAGCATAAATTATCCCTAAACATCCAAAAGTTTCCTTTTTAGTTCTTTCTTGGGAAATAATATGAGAAATTATACCAAAACCTGGTAAAATAAGAATATAAACTTCTGGATGTCCAAAAAATCAAAATAAATGTTGGTATAGAATTGGATCTCCTCCTCCAGCAGGATCAAAAAATGATGTATTTAAATTTCGATCTGTTAATAATATAGTAATTGCTCCAGCTAAAACAGGTAAAGATAATAATAATAAAAATGCTGTAATTCCTACAGCTCAAACAAATAATGGTATTTGATCAAATGATATATTATTAACTCGTATATTAATAATTGTAGTAATAAAATTAATTGCTCCTAAAATAGATGAAATACCTGCTAAATGTAAAGAAAAAATTGCTAAATCAACAGATCTTCCTCTATGAGCAATATTAGATGATAGTGGGGGATATACTGTTCATCCTGTTCCAGCCCCATTTTCTACAATACTACTAGAAATTAGTAATATTAAAGAGGGAGGTAATAATCAAAATCTTATATTATTTATACGAGGAAAAGCTATATCAGGAGCTCCTAATATTAAAGGTACCAATCAATTTCCAAATCCTCCAATTATAATAGGCATTACTATAAAAAAAATTATAATAAATGCATGTGCTGTAACAATTGTATTATAAATTTGATCATCTCCAATTAATGATCCTGGGTTACCTAATTCTGCTCGAATTAATAAACTTAATGAAGTTCCAACTATTCCTGCTCAAATTCCAAAAATAAAATATAATGTTCCAATATCTTTATGATTTGTAGAATAAAGTCATTTTCGCTAAATAAAATGGCTGAGATTTAAGCGATAAATTGTAAATTTATTTACGAGAAAATATTCTCTTTTATTATAATAAAAAGTCTTATATTCATTTAATAATGATATAAAATTGCAAATTTTAAGGAGTAAATTAATTTACTAAGGCTTAAAGAATATTTCTTTATAAATAATTTTGAAGATTATTAGTTTATTTTAACTTAAAACCTTTAATAAATATATAAAAAAGTTCTAAAAATTATTCCTGTAATAGAAATAAAAGAAAATAAATTAATAAATATTAAAAAATTATTTTTAAGAAAAATTTTAAATCATTTTATTTTAAAATAATTAAATATAAATGATGAATAAATAATTCGAATATAAAAATAAATAGTAATTAATCTTCTTATTAATATAATAAATGTTAATAAATAAAATTTATTTATTATTAAAGAGTTAATAATAATTCATTTAGGTAAAAATCCAATAAAGGGGGGTAAACCTCCTAATGAAAGAAAATTAATTAATAAATTTAATTTAATTATAAAATTAATATTATTAATAAATAATTGATTAATAAAAAATATATTTAATATATAAAATAAAAAAAATATAATTCTAATTAAAAATGAATATATAAAAAAGAAAAAAATTCATAAATTTTCTCTAATTATAATTGAAAAAATTATTCATCCTAAATTATTAATAGAGGAAAATGATATTAATTTTCGTAAAGAAGTTTGATTTATCCCACCAATAGCACCAATTATAACATTTATAATGATAATAAAATAAGAAAAATTTAAATTTAAATAATAAGAAAATAAAATTAAAGGTGCAATTTTTTGTCAAGTTATTAAAATAAAATTATTAAATCAAGATAATCCCTCAGAAATATTAGGAAATCAAAAATGAAATGGGGCTGAACCTATTTTTATTAATAATGATGAATTAATTATAATTGAAATAAAATTAATTATTTCAAAATTTTTTATTAAAATTATTTTAACTAAAATAGAAAATAAAAAATTTATTGAAGCAATAGATTGAGTTAAAAAATATTTTAATGATGCTTCTGATGATAAAAGATTATTAGAGTTTGAGATTAGGGGGATAAATCTCAGTAAGTTAATTTCTAATCCAATTCAACAACCAAATCAAGAATTAGATGAAATTGAAATTATAGTTCTAAAAATTAAAATAAATAAAAAAAATATTTTATTTGAATTTAATAAAAAATGAATATAAAATAATTACTTATTGTAATTTGAGAAAAATAAATTTCTATTTTAATAAAATTATATTTTAGTGTAAGATGCACAATAATTTTTGATATTATTAGATATAGTTTAATTCTATAAAATATAATAAAGGTAGAAATTCTACTTAATTTATCCTATCAGAATAATCCTTTAATCAGGCACTTTATTATTAAAATTTTTTAAAAAAAAGGGATTCCTTTATATTTGAGGTATGAGCCCAAAAGCTTAATTTTAGCTTATTTTTAA